CTTCAGTGATAATAGCTAAAAATATAGCCCGTATATTATTATTTCAATTTCCCGAGTGGTCTGAGGACTTAAAAGATTGGAATAGAGAAATGCATGTTAAATGCACCTATAATGGTGTTCAATTATCAGAAACCGAATTTCCAAAAAATTGGTTGACAGACGGTATTCAGATAAAGATCCTATTTCCTTTTTACATTAAACCTTGGCACAGATCTAAGGTGCCACCTCGCCAGAAAGATCGGCTGAGAAATAAAGAGCAAAAAAACGATTTTTGTTTTTTAACAGTTTGGGGAATGGAAACTGAAGTTCCTTTTGGTTCTCCCAGAAAACAACGTTCATTTTTTGAACCCATTTTTAAAGAACTCAGAAAAAAAATTATAAAATTACAAAAGAATCCTTTTTTAGTTATACAGGTTTTAAAAGAAAGAATAAATCTTTTTTTAAACCTTTCAAAAGAAAGAAAAAAATCGGTCATGAAAACCATTCTATTTTTAAAAGGAATAATAAAAGAACTTTCCAAAAGAAACCCAATTCAATTATTTGGATTAAGAAAAATAGATGAATTGAGTGAAACTAAAAAAGAAAAAAATGGGGTAATCAGTAATGGGATGATTAATGAATCGTCCATTCAAATTCGATTTATGGATTTGACAGATTCTTCATTGACAGAAAAAAAAATGAAAGATCTGGATGATAGAACCAGCACAATCAGGAATCAAATAGAAAAAATTACAAAAGATAATAAAAAAGGATTTTTAACTCCGGAAATCAATATAAATATTAGTTCTAATAAAATAAGTTATCCTACTAAACTATTAGCATCAATAAAAAATATTTGGCAGAAATTAAAGAAATTCAAAAGAATAAATGTTCGATTAATCCGTAAATCATATTCTTTTTTCAAATTTTTAATTGAAAGGATATACATAAATATACTTATCTGTATCATTAATAGTCCGAGGATCACTACACAACTTTTTTTTGATAATTCAACAAAAATGATCGATAAATACATTTACAATAATGAAACAAATAAAGAAAAAATAGCTAAAACAAATAAAAATACAATTCGTTTTATTTGGACTAAAAAAAAATCAATTTCTGATATTAGTAAAAAAAATTCAAAGATTTTATTATCCTCCTTCTCACAAGCATATGTATTTTACCAATTATATCAAACGCAATTTTGTAATTTGTATAAGTTAAGATATGTCCTTCAATATCACGGAACATCTTTTTTTCTTAAGAATGAAATAAAGGATTATTTTGAAACACAAGGAATTTTTTATCCTGAATTAAAACATAAAAATATTTTGAATTCGGAAATGATTCAATGGAAAAACTGGTTAAGGGGTCATTATCAATATGATTTATCTCCGATTAGATGGTATCGATTAGTACCACACAAATGGCGAAATAGATTCAATCAAACACGTCTAGTGCAAAATAAAGATTTAAACAAAAGACATTCAGATGAAAAAGATCGATTAATATTAATTAATTACAAAAAATTAAATGATTTTGAATTAAATTCATTATCAAATTCAAAATATAACCTTCAAAAATACTATGGATATGACCTTTTCTCATATAAATCGATTAATTATGAAAATAAGAAGGATTCACATATTTATGTATCACCATTACGTTTAAATAATAAACAAGAGATTTCTTATAATTACAACAAGATATATAAAAAAGGTAAATTAATTAATATGCCAGGAGGTATTATCCCTATTAATTTAGAAGATGATGATATTCTCAATCTAGAAAAATTTACAGATAGAAAATATTTGGATTGGAGAATTTTCGATTTTTGTCTTCGAAATAAAGTCAATATTGAGTCCTGGATTGATATCGATACCAATGGTAATAAAAATACTAAGACTGGGTTTAATAATTATCAAATAATTGATAAAATGGATCAAAAAGGTATTTTTATTCTTAAAATTTGCCAAAATGGAAGAATTATGGCATCCAACAAAAAAAAAGATCTTTTTGATTGGATGGCAATGAATGAAGAAATACTAAGTCGTCCCATATCAAATCTAAACCTTTGGTTCTTTCCAGAATTTGTGATCCTTTATAATACATATATTATGAAACCGTGGATCATACCAATCCAACTACTTCTTTTAAATTTTTATGAAAATGTTAGTGAAAATAAAAACATCACTAGAAAGAACAAAAGGGATCTTTTTCTATTTTCGAATGAAAAAAAATCGATTGAATTAGAGAATCGAAATCAAGAAGAAAAAGAATCCGCAATTCGAGATAATCTTGAATCAGATGCACAAAATCAAGCGAATCTTGGATCACTTTTCTCAAACCAAGAAAAAGATATTGGAGAAGATTATGCAAGCTCCGATATGAAAAAACGTAGAAAGAAAAAAGAATATAAGAGCAACACGGAAGTAGAGCTTGATTTTTTCCTAAAAAGGTATTTACGTTTTCAATTGAGATGGGATGATTCTTTAAATCAAAGAATGATCAATAATATCAAAATATATTGTCTCCTACTTAGACTAATAAATCCAAGAGAAATTGCTATATCCTCTATTCAAAGGGGAGAAATGAGTTTAGATATTTTGATTACTCAAAAGGATTTAACTCTTACAGAATTAATGAAAAAAGGTATATTAATTATCGAACCAATTCGTTTGTCTATAAAAAATGATGGACAATTGATTATGTATCAAAGTCTAAATATTTCATTGTTTCATAAGAGTAAGCCCAAAATTAATCAAATATACCGAGAAAAAAGCTATGTTGCTAAGATTAATTTGGATAAATCCATTGCAAGACATCCAAAAATGGCTGAAAATAGATACAAAAATGATTATGATTTGTTGTTTGTTCCCGAAAAGGTTTTATCCACTAAAAGACGTCGAGAATTAAGAATTCGAATTTGTTTCAATTCGAGGAAGAGAAATGGTATTCATAAAAATCCAGTATTTTGCAACAACGTAAAAAACTGGGGTGAATTTTTGGATAAAAGAAAACATTTTGATAAAAAGAAACTAATTAAATTAAAGTTCTTTCTTTGGCCTAATTATCGATTAGAAGATTTATCTTGTATGAATCGATATTGGTTTGATACCAATAATGGGGGCCGCTTCACTATGATAAGGATACATATGTATCCACGATTGCAAATTTGTTAATTATGCGTTTTTCATATATATTCTGTACCATATATGTATGGTATATGAAAAAAGGAGTTGCACCTATGTATTGTCTTACCTTCCAGTCTGATACATGAATACTAATTCAATGCATTTCTCAATATCCAATAGATCTATAAATGATTAACGGAATCTTCTTATTTTTTCTTTTTTTATTTATTATTAGATTTCGATCCAAAATTGTTTCTCTTTTCTAAATGTAGAAATATATCACCCTTTCCTATTCCTATACGAATAAAATTGAAAAGAAAATTGGATTGATTCATTTTATTTGATAAAATTAGGAGTTCATAAAGAAATTAAGATTATTGTGTATACCAAATTAAAATGACTAGCATTATTCTTACTGATCAGTAAAATCCATTAAAAAAAAAGAGGATAGAAAATCCGTTTTATGGTAAAAAATTCATTCATCTCAGTTATTTCACAAGAAGAAGAAAAAGAAGAAAACAGGGGGTCCATTGAATTTCAAGTATTTCGTTTCACCAATAAGATACGAAGACTGACTTCACATTTGGAATTGCACCGAAAAGATTATTTATCTCAGAGAGGTTTACGTAAAATCCTGGGAAAACGCCAACGACTGCTGTCTTATTTGTCAAAGAAAAATAGAATACGTTATAAAGAATTAATTAGTCAGCTGGATATTCGGGAGTCAAAAACTCGTTAAGTGAAAAAGGAATTTGAATTATTTTATTTTTTTATTCGATCTTGAATTTTAATGAACTTGTTTTCATTTTCAGCAATTCATGAAAGAATGAATCGAGGAATAACCTATGAATGTAACAACTACAAGAAAAGACCTCATGATAGTCAATATGGGACCTCACCACCCATCAATGCATGGTGTTCTTCGGCTCATCCTTACTCTAGATGGTGAAGATGTTATTGATTGTGAACCAATATTAGGTTATTTACACAGAGGAATGGAAAAAATTGCGGAAAATCGAACAGTTATACAATATCTACCTTATGTAACACGTTGGGATTATTTAGCTACTATGTTCACAGAAGCAATAACCGTAAATGGACCAGAACAGTTGGGAAATATTCAAGTACCTAAAAGAGCCAGTTATATCAGAGTAATTATGTTAGAGTTGAGTCGTATAGCTTCTCATCTGTTATGGCTTGGCCCCTTTATGGCAGATATTGGTGCACAGACCCCTTTTTTCTATATTTTCAGAGAAAGAGAATTAGTATATGATCTATTCGAAGCTGCCACCGGTATGAGAATGATGCATAATTATTTTCGTATCGGAGGAGTAGCGGCCGATCTACCTTATGGATGGATAGATAAATGTTTGGATTTCTGTGATTATTTTTTAACAGCGGTTTCTGAATATCAAAAACTTATTACGCGAAATCCTATTTTTTTAGAACGAGTTGAGGGAGTAGGCATTATTGGTCCAGAAGAAGCAATAAATTGGGGTTTATCGGGACCAATGCTACGAGCTTCCGGAATCCAATGGGATCTTCGTAAAGTTGATCATTATGAATGTTACGACGAATTGGATTGGGAAATCCATTGGCAAAAAGAAGGAGATTCATTAGCTCGCTATTTAGTCCGAATCGGTGAAATGAGGGAATCTATAAAAATTATTCAACAAGCTCTGGAAGGAATTCCAGGGGGGCCCTATGAGAATTTAGAAACCCGGTGCTTTGCTAGAGAAAGGGATCCGGAATGGAATGATTTTGAATATCGATTCATTAGTAAAAAACCTTCTCCTACTTTTGAATTGCCGAAGCAAGAACTTTATGTAAGAGTTGAAGCCCCAAAGGGAGAATTGGGAATTTTTTTAATAGGAGATCAGAGTGGTTTTCCTTGGAGGTGGAAAATTCGTCCACCTGGTTTTATCAATTTGCAAATTCTTCCTCAGTTAGTTAAAAGAATGAAATTGGCCGATATTATGACAATACTAGGTAGCATAGATATCATTATGGGAGAAGTTGATCGTTAAAATGATAATTGATACAACAGAAGTACAAGATCTAAATTCTTTTTCTAGATTGGAATCTTTAAAAGAAGTCTATGGAATCATAGGGATGTTTTTACCTATTTTGACTCTTGTATTGGGAATCACAATAGGTGTACTCGTAATTGTGTGGTTAGAAAGAGAAATATCCGCAGGAATACAACAACGTATTGGTCCCGAATACGCCGGTCCTTTGGGAATTCTTCAAGCTTTAGCAGATGGGACAAAACTTATTTTCAAAGAGAATCTTTTTCCATCTCGAGGAGATACTCGTTTATTCAGTATAGGACCATCCATAGCAGTTATATCCATTTTACTAAGTTATTCAGTAATTCCTTTTAGTTATCACCTTGTTTTATCTGATCTCAATATCGGTGTTTTTTTATGGATTGCCATTTCCAGTATTGCTCCCATTGGACTTCTTATGTCAGGATATGGATCAAATAATAAATATTCTTTTTTAGGTGGTCTACGAGCCGCTGCTCAATCGATTAGTTATGAAATACCATTAACTCTTTGTGTGTTATCAATATCTCTACGTGCGATTCGTTAAAACAGAAACTTTTCTTTTCTTTATTCCTTTTTTTTTTCGAAAAGAAATTGAATAGATATCTCCTTTTTTTATTCATCATTCAGTTTGATGACCTAAATCAGATAGTTGTATGAGTGAAAGAAAACAGCTTAGAAATTAGCAGTAAAAAAATGGAGTCTCATTTCCTACGTACAAGAAAAAAAAAAAGTAAATATAAGCAAGACTTTTACCCCAAGATTGGTTGATTAGTCATCCTGGCTTGAAGCGGGCTCAACTCAAAAGATCAACCGTATAGAGTTTTCACTCTGGTTTCTATGTATTACCCTAACGGGTGATTGAGCAAAAATCAGTGGATGGTTAGGAACACCAAAATACATAAAGGATTAGTAATGGAGATTTTTTATGTAAATTATCCAAAAAGAATTTTTACATAAGATAAAAAGAATAATAATTGGGACTTTAAGTTAGTAGAAATGATAAAGTAGTACTACCCACAATTCCGATTCAGAGTATGCTCCTATCCACAGATTCAAAAATGACTATCAGGAACGAAATAATCCTTTTTTTGAAACCCCCCTTTTTCAGAAAGAAGAATAGGAACGAAAAAAAAAAAAGATCTTTTTCTTCTTTCCTATATTCATAGGGATAACGTGGTATTTTTCAGGAACTAATGTATAATTTTTTTTTTCGTAATCAAAAAGAATGGGTTGAAATATCTATTAATATTTCTAGAAAGAGTATTTTATTGAAGGATTAAGTTATTACTCAACAAAGAAAAATTCAAATTATTAAAGGATGAGATCAATTCAGAAGTGCTTTTTTAGTTATTATAGCAGACAGAATTCCATTGGTCTAATTCAGGACCTTCCGATAGGTTTTGACTCTATCTATATAGAATAGATATTTAATTTCCAATCGATATTAGAGTATTATACTACAAACATATCAATATAAATAATATCAATTCGGTCCTTAGATTTATTGATGGCCCTCGAGGAGCCGTATGAGGTGAAAATCTCACGTACGGTTCTGAAATAGCGATGGGAACAGTGATGTTATCATCGACTATGATTATCTAACAGTTCAAGTACAGTTGATATAGTTGAGGCCCAGTCCAAATATGGTTTTTGGGGATGGAATTTGTGGCGTCAACCTATAGGGTTTTTCATTTTTCTAATTTCTTCCCTAGCAGAATGTGAGAGATTACCTTTCGATTTACCAGAAGCAGAGGAAGAATTAGTAGCAGGTTATCAAACCGAATATTCGGGTATCAAATTTGGGTTATTTTATGTTGCTTCCTATCTAAATCTATTAGTTTCTTCGTTATTTGTAACAGTTCTTTACTTAGGGGGTTGGAATATCTCTATTCCTTACATATTCGTTCCTGAGCTATTTGAAATAAATAAAGTAGGTAGAGTCTTTGGAACGACAATTGGTATTTTTATTACATTAGCTAAAACTTATTTCTTCTTGTTTATTTCTATCACAACAAGATGGACTTTACCTAGACTAAGAATAGACCAATTATTAAATCTTGGATGGAAATTTCTTTTACCCATTTCTCTCGGTAATCTATTATTAACAACTTCTTTCCAACTCCTTTCATTGTAAAGGAAAGAAAAAGGACTAGGATATTCTCGATTTACGACTTCTCTCAAATATCAAACAAGAGAAAGAAACAAACATAAAATTATTCATAGATCTTTACGATATGTTCCCTATGGTAACTGGGTTCATGAATTACGGTCAACAAACAGTACGAGCTGCAAGGTACATTGGTCAAGGGTTCATGATTACCTTATCTCACGCA